AATGGGTTTCGTTCTAGTGCCCGGAAATAATATTCCAAAGCTTTTGTATGTTCTCCATTGCTTGTGTGTATAAGGCCTATGTTATAGAGTATATAACTTCGATCATAAGGATCAATTTCTGGTCGCGTAGCTTCATAATAATTCTGTAAAGCTTCCGCATAATTTCCTTCGGATTGAGCCGACATCCGTTACGGTCGTTCATTTTATTCAAAAAATCTCCGTTCCAGAACCGTACGTGAGATTTTCATCTCATACGGCTCCTCCCTTCTGTGCATAGTACTAAGGGGAATAAGCCATGGAATCCAAATTTCCCTATTATTCTCATTATGAACTGACAGGAGCTGGTATTTTTACAAGAAATCTCTAGCCAGCCTTCCCGCAAGAGGTTTTTTCTTAACACCAATCAATCGTATTAGTGCTAGATAGAAATGGTAACTCCAACGATTTCTTTGTCCTCAACGCCTACTATTTCCAGGAATTAGTCACTTCAACGATCTTTGATGGTTATACGGGTATCCAAAGTACGAACGAGATGGATGTTTGTTGTCCCAACCATTCTTGTTAGTCCCGATACCGATAAGGAAAAGGGTAATTTATAACAAAGTTTTCGTGTTGTTGATTCCTAGTGTAGTGCTTCTTCCCCTATGCCGCCTATTGGTACTAGTAGAGTAGGATTGACTCACAATACAGAACCTATAGGTGTAACCTTTCGTTCAATACTAAAATCGACAATTCAAGTATCTGAGGCTGGATCAATCGAGGATACACGACAGAAGGAATTGTTCTATCTCCAAACTTTACCTTCACTAAGCGTAGCTTTATTTCAAAAATTTTGTTCTTTCTCGCGTCTTTTTCTCGTAAGACTGAAGTGAGGGCTAAAAAAGAAAAAAACAAGAAAAAAGAATCAAATCACACCATCTCTGTAATAGGTAAATGCCTTTTTTTCTCCTGAAGTTGTCGGAATTATTCGTAATAAAATATTGGCTATAATTGAAGAGGTCTTATCAATAAAATTTCCATTTATCCGAGATCTAGGCATAATTAGCAATCCATTCTATAATTCTTCTCATTACCCCCTCGGGGAAAATGATCCCACAAACAAAGGAATTGTACAGTACAAAATAACATAAAAACAGAAAAATTCTAATAAAAAGATGTATACCCTCTGCTCAAAATGTACCCTTTTCGAACAAAGAGAGATAGGAGACTTTTGAATCAGATTGAATTTTATATAAATTTCGTAGTATACAAATAAATGCACGGAACTATTACTATTTCATTTAAGTTGAATAACCAAGGACTTTATTTTACTATGGATTCTTATAACTCGAGTCTGATAACTCGAGAAATTTGGATTTGGTTATGATCCAAAGAGAAAAAGGGATGGAATAATCATTATACAATTGAATGAAATGAAATAGAAAAATCCACGGTACGATTCATGAATTTCTAATAAATAGATCTATGGGGTATATCATAAGAGAAGTTGTTAATAAATATGAAATTTGAAAGGAATTTTTTATTCCTATGGAACCGTTGATTGGTCGTGTCTGTACTGGAATAAAATAATATGAATAACTCGCAATTCACTCGGTTTCTGGTCAATAATAAGATTATGTAGGAGAGATGGCCGAGTGGTTCAAGGCGTAGCATTGGAACTGCTATGTAGGCTTTTTGTTTACCGAGGGTTCGAATCCCTCTCTTTCCGTTTCTGTTAATTCACCAGCGTTACCGACCGCAATATATCAAATCAAATAAAAATTGATATCATTATTCCAACAGCTTTATTTGATAGAGAATCTTTATTCCTAATTACTGTAGTACGCATACGTAAAATACAAATATCGCGGAAAGAGCAAAAAAGAAAAAAAAAATCCTACTACGTATCTATTTGTGATACGTGAATGATAAAAATGCGGATCAAGGCCCTTAGATCTATTTACTTCGTTGAAAAGGGGACATAATTGTCTGAACCCCTTTCCTTGTTATGTTCTTTAGGTTCAAGTCTGACGGGAATAATATTCTACGACTAACAGCTCATTTATTTTTAAGCCGATCCATTTACTATCTATTATTTGATTTACTAATCCTTTATATTGGAATGAGTCAATAGTCAAATGGTTTGGCAATTCCTCGCGAGGGGCTGAAGCAATAGAATTTTGAATCAGAGCTTTCGATCTTTGTTTATCCTTCGTAGTAATAATATCTCGGGGTTTGCAACGATAACTTGGTATATCCACTATACGACCATTAACTAAAATATGTCTATGGTTAACTAATTGCCTGGCTCCAGGAATGGTCGAAGCCATACCCAATCGAAAAAGGATGTTATCCAAACGCATCTCAAGTAGTTGTAGTAAAACCTGGCCTGTTGACCCTTTTGCTTTTCTAGCGATATGCACATATCTAAGTAATTGTCGCTCTGTCAGACCATAATGAAAACGCAATTTCTGTTTTTCTTCTAGACGAATACGATATTGCGATCTTTTCCCGGAACGCA